TTAATTGGATTGAGCCTTGGTATGGAAACTTAACAAGTGATAACTTTCAAATTCAGAGAAACCCTGGAATTAAAAATGGGCAATCCTGAGCCAAATCCTATTTTACGAAAACAAATAAGGGTTCAGAAGAAAGCGAGAATAAAAAAAGGATAGGTGCAGAGACTCAATGGAAGCTGTTCTAACAAGTGGGGTTGACTTCTTTACGTTATTACATTAACGTAATCCTTATATCAAAACTACAGAAAGGATAAACCTATATACATACGTATATGTACTGAAATCCTATCTCAAATGATTAATGACGACCCGAATCTTTATTTATTTATATTTCTATAAATAATAAATAAAAATCGAAAGAGTTGTTGTGAATCGATCCAAATTGAAGAAAGAATCGAATATTTATTAATAAAATTTATCGTACGAGAATAAAGATAGAGTCCCATTCCACACGTCAATACCGACAAGAATGAAATTTATAGGAAGAGGAAAATCCGTCGACTTTAGAAATCGTGAGGGTTCGAGTCCCTCTATCCCCAAAAAGGCCCGTTTGATTCCCCAATTATTTATCCGATCCGCTCTTTTCATTTCGTTAGCGGTTTAAAATTCGTTATGTTTTTCAATCATTCTACTCTTTTACAAATGGATCTGATTGTGGAAATTTTTTTTTTTTTTCTTATTACAATATTTGTGATATATATGATACGCGTACAAATGAACATCTTTGAGGAAGGTATCCCCACTTCCAATTTGAATGATTAACAATACATATCATTTCTTGTACTGTATTAAAACTTATAAAGTTTTCTTTTTGAAGATCCAAGAAATTACAAGGTCTGGATAAAGCTTTGTAAGACTTTTTTTGTCTTTTTAATTGACATAAACTCAAGTTATCTATTAAAATAAGGACGATGCACGGATAATGGTCGGGATAGCTCAGCTGGTAGAGCAGAGGACTGAAAATCCTCGTGTCACCAGTTCAAATCTGGTTCCTGGCACATGATTTATTTGTATGAGTATCCGTTTTACAAATGAATTGATATGGGTCAACATACATATTCATTACTAGTCTATATCATAATAGATACTTATCTATCTAGGTGTCTGAGAATATACCCTTTCTAGAATTATAGAATAGATGCTAGAATTATAGAATAGATGGGTAAAGAGTATGTCTATAAAATCTGTAAAATAAAAAAAATTAGATTTGACTTCCTTTTCTTTTTTATTTGTTCATACGGTGCCTCTTACCGTTCAAAAACAATGTTAATACTTTAGATATTTAATACTTCATACATATTAAAATAGAAAGGTTAAATTAATTGGTTGAAAGACTCAAAGGTATAGTCTCGCGGAGTTGAAAGGTGGGAATAACCAAGATTCATTTCAGATACAGTACAAATAAAATCCAAGCCCTCCTCTCATTTCGTTGTCTTTTCTTTTCATATTCTATTTCTTCATTTCCTCCTATGTGACTTTGTCGAACTCATTTAAGTTTTGTGCGTGGTACATAGTTCATGATGCGAAACTCTTTTAGGTCATCCTAATACTAATTGTATTTTTTTAATTGTCTTGTTTTTTTTTATTTATCCTTTTTATTTCTATTTTTATATATTATATATTTATTTATTTGAATAGAAACAATTTTTTTTTTATTCTATTTATTTTGTATTATTTATTTGTATTTGATTTATATTTTATTTCGTTTTATTTAGCCCATTTAGAATAGAATGCGAATGAGACTTCCATTACGCTCTTTGGTCTATAAGAGAACGTACAAACATTATTTGAATACCTGGAGTTGTAGAAGTGAAAATTAGTTTCTTATTTTATTATTTATATTTAATGAGCATCCTGTATTTCATAAAAATTCGGGGCAATATAATCCTTACGTAAGGGCCATCCTATCCAACTTTCGGGCATTAAGATACGTTTCAGACGTGGATGATTATCATAAAAGATTCCCAACATATCATAAGATTCCCTTTCTTGAAAATCCGCACTTTTCCAAACCCAGAAAACAGACGGAATTCTAGGATTCCACCTTGGGGCAAATACTTTTATACATACCTCTTCTGGTTGATCTATACCATAAGCTATTCTCGTAAGATGATACACACTAGCTAACAGTCCGCCCGGTGCTACATCATAGGCACATTGGGAACGTAAATAATTGTAACCATATACATATAAAATGACAGCAATGGAATGCCAATCCCCAGGCTTTATTTGTAAAGTCTCTATTCCTTGGTAGTCGAAGCCCAAAGATCTATGAACTAACCCATGTTTGGCTAGCCAAGCAGACAAACGACCTTGCATCTTTTTTATCTCCCCCACATTTTGATTTGTATAAAACTTTTATTTGTCTCTATAAGTTAAGTATTTCACATTTACGATGAAATTTATGAAAATTATTGTTTGTTATTATGTAAAAAAATGTGAAAAAAAAAAAAATCCTGCCTAATTCACTAATTCGGGGGAAGATACTGAACTCTTGTTGTAT